GAAGAAATAAGCAAAAAAATTTCTCGATGGTCATACAAATTAGCCGATGATTTTTTTTTTATTGAAGAGCCGGAGGAAGAAGATGAGGAAGAATCGACGGAAGATCATGAGATTCGTTCAAGAAAAGCCAAACGGGTGGTAATTTATACTGATAACAATCAGAATACTAATTCTGTTACTAGTATTAATAATACTAGTAATAATGATGAAGCAGAAGAAGTGGCTTTGATACGTTACTCGCAACAATCAGATTTTCGTCGGGATATAATAAAAGGATCCATGCGTGCTCAAAGACGCAAAACGGTTACTTGGGAAATGTTTCAAGCAAATGCTAATTCCCCGCTTTTTTTGGATCGAATAAACAAAATATTTTTTTTTTATTCTTTTGATCTTTCTGAAATGATAAATTTCATTTTTAGAAATGGAGTAGGTAAAGAATCGGAATCGCAAATTTCTTATTCTTCTTTTGATAAAGAAGGGACAAAAGAACAGGAAAAAAAAGAGGAAAATGATCGAATAACAATAGCAGAAACTTGGGATAACATTCTATTTGCTCAAGTAATGAGAGGTTTGATGTTAGTAACACAATCTTTTCTTAGAAAATATATTGTATTACCTTCATTGATAATAGCTAAAAATATGGGCCGTATGTTATTATTCCAATTTCCTGAATGGTACGAGGATTTGAAGGAATGGAATCGAGAAATGCACGTTAAGTGCACCTATAATGGTGTTCAATTATCAGAAACAGAATTTCCAAAAGATTGGTTAACAGACGGAATTCAGATAAAGATTTTATTTCCTTTTTGTCTGAAACCTTGGCGAAGACAAAGATCTAAGGTACGATCTCATTATATAGATTCAATGAAAAAACAAGTAAAAAAAGACAATTTTTATTTTTTAACAGTATGGGGAATGGAAGCGGAACTTCCCTTTGGTTCTCCCCGAAAACGACTTTCTTTTTTTGAACCCATTTTTAAAGAACTCGAAAGAAAAATTAGAAAGCTAAAAAAACAATTTTTTCTCGTTCTAAGGGTCTTAAAGGAAAAAGAAAAATGGTCTCTACAAATTTCAAAAGAAAAAAAAGGATGGGTCATCAAAACAGTTCTTGTTATAAAGCGAATAATGAAAGAACTTGAAAAAGTAAATCCGATTTTTTCATTTGAATTGAAGAAAGTGAAAGTATATAAACCAAATAAAAATGGAAAAGATTCAAAAATAAATAATAAAATTAACCATGAATGGACCATACCAATTCGATCTATGAATTGGACAAATTATTCACTCATAGAAAAAAAAATGAAAGATCTTTATGATAGGATAATCACAACCAAGAATCAAATAGAACAAATCACAAAAGACAATAAAAAAACAGTTTTAACCTATGATGATAAAATAAAAGGATCAGAATCACAGAAATATAGTTGGCAGATATTAAAAAGAAACAATATACGATTAATACGTAAATCACATTTTTTTATAAAATTTTTCATTGAAAAAATATACATGGATATCTTGCTATGTACCATAAACATTCCCAGAATCAATATACAACTTTTTTTTGAATCAACAAAAAAAATTATCAATAAATACACTTACAACCATGAAACAAATCAAGAAAAAATTGATGAAATAAATCCAAATAGAATGAACTTTATTTCAACTATAAAAAAGTGGGTTTCAAATACTAATATTAGTAATAAAAATTTAAATAGTTATACTTGCTTGTCCCAAGCATATGTATTTTACAAATTATCACAAACCCAATTACTTAACAAGTATAACTTGAAATATATATTTCAAGATCATGAAACCCATTATTATCTTAGGGATAAAATAAAGGATTATTGTATAACACGAGGACTATTTGATTACAAATCAAGGCATAATCAAATTCAAAAGTCTGGAATGAATAACTGGAAAAACTGGTTAAAGGGTTTTTATCAATACAATTTTTCCCGGATCAAATGGTCTCGATTAGTCCCGAAAAAATGGCGAAATAGAGTCAATCAACTTCGTATGATTAAAAATAAAGACTCAATTAAATTTAATTCATATGAAAACAAAAAAGACCAATTAAGTCATTATGTAAAAGAAGATTATTCCGTAACGGTTTCGTTCAAAAAAAAAAAAATGGTTAAAAAACACTACAGATATGATCTTTTATCACATAAATATATGAATTATGAATATATTAATTATGGGGATAAGAAAAACTCCTATTTTTATGGATCAACAGTACAAGTAAAGGAGAACCGGGAGATTCCATATCTATATAATTTCAATACATCGAAACCTGACGCATTTTATCTATTGGTAAGTACAACTATTAGTGATTATCTAGAGGAAAGATATCCTATTGATACGAATATTAATCGGGATAGAAAATATTTTGATTGTAAAATTCTCCATTTTTGTCTTATAAAAAATATTGATATCGAGACTTGGACCAATGCGCATATTGGTATCAAGATTAATAAAAATACTAAGACTCAAACTAATAAGTATAAAAACAAAATGAAAAAGAAAGAGATTTCGTTTCATAAAGAAATCAACTTATACAAGAAAAAAAAAAACTTTTTTGATTGGATGGGAATGAATCAAAAAAGGTTATATCATAATCCTACCATAGCAAAACTAAAATCTTGGTTCTTACCAGAATTTGTGCTACTTTTTGAAACATATAAAATTAAACCATGGATTATACCAATCCAATTTCTTCTTTTAGATTTTCATAAAAATGAAAAGATTAGTCAATATGAAAACATCAACATAAAAAAAAAAAAAAACCTTCCCATATTATCTAATCAAAAAGAATATATTGATTTAGAAAATTCTAACCAAGAAAAAAACAAACAACAATATCCAAAATATCTTGGATATGATCTAGGAAAACAAAACGAAAAAAAAGATGTTGAAGATAATTACGCGGGATCAGACATTAAAAAACGTAGAAATAAAAAAGAATCTAAGAAGATCAAGGAAGCGGAACTAGATTTATTACTAAAAAAATATTTTCTTTTTCAATTAAGATGGGATGATTCTTTGAGTCAAAGAATGATCAATAATATTAAGGTATATTGTCTCTTACTTAGATTGACAAATGCAAAGCAAATTGCTATATCCTCTATTCAAAGAGGAGAAATGCGTCTGGATGTAATGCTGATTCAAAAGGATCTTGTTCTTACAGAATTGATAAAAAGAGGAATATTAATTATCGAACCAGTTCGTTTATCTATAAAAAGGGATGGGCAATTTATTATCTATCAAACCATAAGTATTTCATTAGTTGATAAAGGTAAAGATAAAGTTAAAACTAATAAAAAATTCATAAAAAAACGAAATGTTGATAAGAATAATTTAGACAAATCCATTGCACAACATAGCGATATGCCTGTGAATGAAGAAAAAAAAAATAATTCTAATTTTCTTGTTCCTGAACATATTCTATCTCATCGACGTCGGAGAGAGTTGAGAATTCTAATTTGTTTCCATTTCTGGAATTGGAATGATATAGATAAAAATCCACAATTTTGCAACGAAAACAAAATAATAAACTGTGGACAATTTTTTAATGAGGACAAGCATCTTAATAGAGATGCAAACAACTTTATTAAATTAAAATTATTTCTTTGGCCTAATTACCGATTAGAGGATTTAGCTTGTATGAATCGTTACTGGTTTGATACCCATAACAGCAGTTGTTTTAGTATGTTAAGGATATATATGTATCCCCAATCCAGAATAAGTTAATAAACTAATATTATATTTCCTATATATCACCTGACATAACATATTTGATATATGGCGAAAGATGTACATATGCATATGTTATGTTACATTTTAGTACATGATATTGATTTATTTTTGGATCTAGGAATAATAAATTAGTAGAATCTTTAATTAAGTAAAAAAAAAAAAAAAAATCACTCTCTTTCGTGAATATGTAAATGTATTATATTTTATTCTATCGAAATCCCATTTTATGTTTGAAATAAAAATGGGGTTTCGATAGAATAAAAAAGTATGAATAAATCTAAACTTTTGTTTATATCAGATTAATAATGACTGACATAATCATAACATAATATAATAATAATTATTATTTTTCCTGATCGGTAAAATCTAAAAAAAATAAAAAGATAGAAGAATTTTTTTATGGTCAAAAATTCATTCATTTCAGTTATTCTGCAAGACGAAAAAGAAGAAAACAAAGGGTCTGTTGAATTTCAAGTATTCAGTTTCACCAATAAAATACGGAGACTCACCTCGCATTTGGAATTGCACAAAAAAGATTTTTTATCTCAAAGAGGTCTACGAAAAATTCTGGGAAAACGTCAACGGCTGTTGGCTTATTTGTCAAAGAAAAATAGAGTAAGTTATAAAAAATTAATTAGTCAGTTAGATATTCGGGAGCTTAAAACTCGTTAATTTGAGGATTCATTTTAAATTTTTTTTTAGGTTTTTATTTTTCTAAACCTCGTTTTGAGAAATTCATGGAATAATGAATTAGGAAAGAAAAGATATGACTGTACCGGCTACAAGAAAAGATCTCATGATAGTCAATATGGGCCCTCATCACCCATCGATGCATGGTGTTCTTAGACTCATTATAACTCTCGACGGTGAAGATGTTATTGACTGTGACCCCGTATTGGGCTATTTACACAGAGGAATGGAAAAAATAGCGGAAAACCGAACAATTATACAATATCTTCCTTATGTAACACGTTGGGATTATTTAGCTACTATGTTCACCGAAGCAATAACAGTAAATGCACCAGAACAATTGGGAAATGTTCAAGTACCCCAAAGGGCCAGCTATATCAGAGTAATTATGCTAGAGCTGAGTCGTGTAGCTTCGCATTTGTTATGGCTTGGGCCTTTTATGGCGGATATCGGTGCGCAGACTCCCTTTTTCTATATTTTCAGAGAGAGAGAATTGCTATATGATCTATTCGAAGCTGCCACAGGTATGCGAATGATGCATAATTATTTCCGCATCGGAGGAATAGCTGCTGATCTACCTCATGGTTGGATAGATAAATGTTTAGATTTCTGCGATTATTTTTTAACGAGTGTTGTTGAATATGAAAAACTTATTACGCGGAATCCCATTTTTTTGGAACGAGTTGAAGGAGTGGGCATTATTGGTGGAGAAGAAGCAATAAATTGGGGCTTATCAGGACCCATGTTACGAGCTTCTGGGATCCAATGGGATCTTCGTAAAGTTGATCATTATGAATGTTACAATGAATTCGATTGGGAAGTCCAATGGCAAAAAGAAGGGGATTCATTAGCTCGTTATTTAGTACGAATTGGCGAAATGAGGGAATCCATAAAAATTATTCAACAGGCTTTAGAAGGAATTCCCGGAGGACCCTATGAGAATTTAGAAATTCGGCGCTTAGATAGAACAAGAAATTCCGAATGGAATGATTTTGAATATAGATTTATTAGTAAAAAACCTTCGCCTAATTTTGAATTGTCGAAACAAGAACTTTATGTAAGAATAGAAGCCCCAAAGGGAGAATTAGGAATTTATTTGATAGGAGATAATAGTTTTTTCCCCTGGAGATGGAAAATTCGTCCGCCCGGTTTTATCAATTTGCAAATTCTTCCTCAGCTAATTAAAAGAATGAAATTGGCTGATATCATGACAATACTAGGTAGTATAGATATCATTATGGGAGAAGTTGACCGTTGAAATGATAATTGGCACAACAGAAGCACAAACTATCAATTATTTTTCTAAATCAGAATCCTTAAAAGAAGTCTATGGACTCATATGGCTATTTATCCCTGCTTTGACCCTTATATTGGGAATCATAATAGGAGTACTAGTAATTGTATGGTTAGAAAGAGAAATATCCGCAGCGATACAACAACGTATTGGACCCGAATATGCCGGCCCATTGGGAATTCTTCAAGCTCTAGCGGACGGGACTAAATTACTTTTTAAAGAGGACCTCCTACCATCTAGAGGAGATATTCGTTTGTTTAGTATCGGACCGTCTATAGCAGTCATATCAATTGTATTAAGTTATTTAATAATTCCTTTTGGGTATCGACTTGTTTTAGCTGATCTCAGTATGGGTGTTTTTTTATGGATCTCCATTTCAAGTATTGCTCCTATTGGGCTTCTTATATCAGGATATGTATCGAATAATAAATACTCTTTTTTAGGTGGCTTGCGAGCTGCGGCTCAATCTATTAGTTATGAAATACCATTAACTCTATGTGTGTTATCAATATCTCTACGTGTGATTCGTTAGAACATGAACTTTGACCTCAAAATGAAATAAAGGAAAGAGGAATTAATATATTGGATAGATATAGATATTTTTATTTTTTTATTCATCAGAATTATTCAGGTCGATGAGTTAAACCAGATAGTTATATGAGTAAAATAAAACAGCTTATCAATGTGTAGTAAAAAGAGAAAATCTCATTCCCTATATATAAGAATATAGCAGAAGTAAACATTAAGGAGTATAAACTCTTTATCCCAAGATTGAGATTCTTTAATTAGTCATCATATCTTGAAGCGGGTACAAAAGATCAACTGTATTGGGATTACTGTCTTGTATGTATTACCATACAGGAGATCAATCAAAAATTCAGTGGACGGTTAGGAACACCAAGGTACACAAAGGATTAGTAATAGAGATAATGTAAGGTATCAAAAAAGAGGTATTTTCACATAAAACGAATCATAAGATGATTAGGGGCTTTAAGTTGGTAGAAATGATCAAGCAGTACTTCCCCACGATTCCGATCTAGAGTATGCTCCTAGTCACTGATTAAAGAAATAACTATCAAGAACGAATTAATCCTTTATTCTCAGGAATACCTCTTACGAGAAAGAAGAACAGGAACAAAAGAAATAGAATATAAACAAAGATCTTTATTTATTTTTTCCTACATCTATACCAATATATATGTATATATGAAATTCTTATTCTTTATGATTCAGTAAAGAATGTCTAATTCTTTTTATCTCTTGATCTAACGAGTATTTTATTGAAAGATTAAGTTATTACCGAAGATTTAATTATAAGGGATGAGATCAATTCGGAAGCGCCCTTTTTTTGTTATTCTAGCAGACGGAATTCCATTGGTCTAATTTTTGGGACTCTACACGGTATTTTTATTCTATCTACCCTACCCCACAAAAATACCTATAATAATACCGAACCAGTCCTTACATTTATTTGTACGCGGCCATAGAGGAGCCGTATGAAGCTGAGGTCTCATGTACGGTTTTGGAATAGCGGTGAGAACAATTATGTTATTATCGACTATGATTATCGAACAGTTCAAGTACAGTTGATATAGTTGAGGCGCAGTCAAAATATGGTTTTTGGGGGTGGAATATGTGGCGTCAACCTATAGGGTTTATCGTTTTTCTAATTTCTTCTCTAGCAGAATGCGAGAGATTACCTTTTGATTTACCAGAAGCAGAAGAAGAATTAGTAGCAGGTTATCAAACCGAATATTCTGGTATCAAATATGGTTTATTTTATATTGCTTCTTATCTAAATCTCTTAGTTTCTTCATTATTTGTAACAGTTCTTTATTTAGGTGGGTGGAATTTATCTATTCCATACATATCTGTTCCTGAACTTTTCGGAATAAATGAAATTGCTAGAGTCTTTGGAATAACAATTGGTATCTTTATTACATTAGCTAAAGCTTATTTGTTTCTTTTTATATCTATCACAACAAGATGGACTTTACCCAGGATGAGAATGGACCAACTATTAAATCTTGGATGGAAATTTCTTTTACCTATTTCTCTAGGTAATTTATTATTGACAACGTCTTCCCAACTTGTTTCACTATAAATAATACAATACGATAATGGTATTCTAGACTCATAACCTCTCTTAAACAAGAGAAAGAAACATCAACTTATTCGTGGATATCTACAATATGTTTCCTATGGTGACTGGGTTCATGAATTATGGTCAACAAACAATACGAGCCGCAAGGTATATTGGTCAAAGTTTCATAATTACCTTATCCCATGCAAATCGTTTACCTGTAACTATTCAGTATCCTTATGAAAAGTCGATCACATCAGAACGTTTCCGTGGTCGAATCCACTTTGAATTTGATAAATGTATTGCTTGTGAAGTATGTGTTCGTGTGTGCCCCATAGATCTACCTGTTGTTGATTGGAGATTTGAAGGAGATATTAAAAATAAAATATTGATTAACTATAGTATAAATTTTGGTGTCTGTATATTTTGTGGTAACTGTGTCGAATATTGTCCCACTAACTGTTTATCAATGACTGAAGAATATGAACTTTCTACTTATGATCGTCACGAATTGAATTATAATCAAATCGCTTTGGGTCGGTTACCAATGTCAGTAATTGGAGACTACACAATTCAAACAGTTATGAATTCGACTCAAATAAAAATAGACAAAGGTAAATATTTTGATTCAAGAACAATTACCAATTAGTAAGATTTTATTTAGGAACGGTATCATAGACAATTAAAAAAATAGGCTAATTTTTACTTCCTGGACTATTCAGTAAGGTCATGAAATCTTTCGATTTATTTATTTATTTTCTTATTTCATACATAATGGATTTACCTGGATCAATACATAATATTGTTGTAGTATTTCTGGGATCAGTTCTTATATTTGGGGGCCTGGGAGTAGTATTATTTACCAATCCAATTTATTCTGCCTTTTCGTTGGGATTGGTTCTTGTTTGTATATCCTTATTCTATATTCTATCGAATTCTTATTTTATAGCTGCTGCACAACTTCTTATTTATGTGGGAGCCATAAATGTCTTAATCATATTTGCTGTAATGTTCATAAATGGCTCAGAATATTCCAATGTTTCCCGCCTTTGGACCCTTGGAGATGGGGTTACTTCACTGGTTTGTACAAGTATTTTTTTTTTTTTTTTTTTTTTCACTAATTATTACTATCCCAGATACGTCATGGTACGGAATTCTTTGGACTACAAGATCAAACCAGATTCTAGAACAGGACCTAATAAGTTATGTTCAACAAATTGGAATTCATTTATCAACAGATTTTTATCTTCCATTTGAACTCATTTCTATAATTCTTTTAGTTTCTTTAATAGGTGCAATTACTATGGCTCGTCAATCATAAATACTTATGATTTAAAAAAATTTTTAGAATTATAAATTTGAAATAAAATAAATAAAGGTGTAAAGGTTTAAGATTTTTAGTTAAATCTATTGCCAATACCTTCTATTGTTCTGTAATATTTTGTTCTATTCTAGTCAATAAAATCAGTTGAATTGTTATTCATATTTAAATGAATCTAAATTGATGAGGAGTTAGTCAATGATGTTCGAGCATGTACTTTTTTTGAGTGTCTATTTATTTTCTATCGGTATCTATGGATTAATCACAAGTCGAAACATGGTTAGAGCACTTATGTGTCTTGAGCTTATACTAAATTCAGTTAATATCAATCTCGTAACATTTTCTGATTTATTTGATAGTCGCCAATTAAAAGGAGACATTTTCTCAATTTTTGTTATAGCTATTGCAGCGGCTGAAGCTGCTATTGGATTAGCTATTGTTTCATCGATCCATCATAACAAAAAATCAACTCGTATCAATCAAGCAAATTTGTTGAATAATTAAATTAGTCGTAATCATTCATTATGTAATCATTGATTTTCATTATATAAATTATATAATAATAAAATAATAATTTATATTAATTTGTTAGATTTATTCAAATTTAAAATAGAATTAAAATTCCATTAATATTAATTAAATATTGTATTATTTGTTGACCAATTTGAATTCAGATGTGCGACTTGTATTGTATGACTGTGGTTGTTGAAAGAGAAATCAAAGTATCTTGGCACTTTTTCATGAACAAATTTAGAAATATATTGATTCTTAAAAAAATTAATAAATCATTGATTCATCTGGTGTCTACAATATAAACATATAATTAATTTACTACCATTTATTTTTACCATACCAGATCGAAAATTTTTTATGTTCAAAACGGGAATTTATAATTTAATGTCACATTCAGTAAAAATTTATGATACATGTATAGGGTGTACTCAATGTGTGCGCGCCTGCCCTACAGATGTATTGGAAATGATACCTTGGGACGGATGTAAAGCTAAACAAATTGCTTCCGCACCAAGAACCGAGGATTGTGTAGGTTGTAAGAGATGTGAATCCGCTTGCCCGACAGACTTTTTGAGTGTCCGTGTTTATTTATGGCATGAAACAACTCGCAGCATGGGTCTATCTTATTAATTGATACGTTACAAAAACTCCACTTGAATCATTTGATTCCTCATTTACCGACAAAAGCCCGTACTCGATAAAATCAATATATTATTCCGAGCACGGGCTTTTCTGGTCAAAGCGTATCTTGTCTTTATCACGAGTCATTTTCCTTGGTTTTGGTTAACAATACTTGTTGTTTTGCCTATATTCGCGGGTTCTTCCATTTTTTTTCTTCCCCATAAGGGGAATAAGGTGTTTCGATGGTATACTATATGTATATGCTTATTAGAACTCCTTTTAACGACCTATGCATTCTGTTATCATTTCCAATTGGACGATCCCTTAATCCAATTGGAAGAAGATTGGAAATGGATAAATATTTTGGATTTTCACTGGAGACTGGGAATCGATGGGCTTTCCGTGGGACCCATTTTACTGACAGGATTTATTACTACTTTAGCTACTTTAGCGGCTTGGTCAGTTACTCGAAATTCACGATTATTCCATTTCTTTATGTTAGCAATGTACAGTGGTCAAATAGGATCATTTTCTTCTCGAGACCTTTTACTTTTTTTTATCATGTGGGAGTTAGAATTAATTCCTGTTTACTTACTTTTATCCATGTGGGGAGGAAAGAAGCGCTTATACTCGGCTACAAAGTTCATTTTGTACACTGCAGGGGGTTCTATTTTTCTATTAATAGGAGTTCTAGGTATGGGTTTATATGGCTCCATTGAACCGACATTAGATTTTGAAAGACTTGCTAATCAATCATATCCTATAGCATTGGAAATAATATTCTATTTTGGCTTCCTTATTGTTTATGCTGTCAAATCGCCGATCATACCCCTACATACATGGTTACCAGATACCCATGGAGAAGCACATTACAGTACATGTATGCTTCTTGCCGGAATTTTATTAAAAATGGGAGCATATGGATTGATTCGGATCAATATGGAATTATTACCCCGTGCTCATTCCATATTTTCTCCGTGGTTGGTGATAGTGGGAACAATACAAATAATCTATGCGGCTTTAACCTCTTTTGGTCAACGCAATTTAAAAAGGAGAATAGCCTATTCCTCTGTATCTCACATGGGTTTCACAATTATAGGAATTGGTTCTATAACCAACATGGGACTAAATGGAGCCATTCTACAAATACTTTCTCATGGATTTATTGGTGCTGCACTTTTTTTCTTGGCAGGAACCTGTTGTGATAGAATACCTCTTGTTTCTCTCGACGAAATGGGGGGGATAGCTGTCCCGATGCCGAAAATATTTACAATGTTCAGTAGCTTTTCGATGGCCTCTCTTGCATTGCCAGGGATGAGTGGTTTTGTTGCCGAATTAGTAATATTTTTTGGAATAATTACCAGCTCAAAATATCTTTTAATTCCAAAAGTACTAATTACTTTTGGAATGGCAATTGGAATGATATTAACTCCTATTTATTTATTATCTATGTTACGTCAGATGTTCTACGGATACAAGTTATTCAATGTTCCAAATTCTAATTTTGTGGATTCTGGACCACGAGAACTTTTTGTTTCGATCTGTCTCTTTTTACCAATAATAGGTATTGGTATTTATCCCGATTTCGTTCTCTTACTATCAGTTGACAAGGTACAAGCTATCTTATCTAATTATTTTTTATAGATAGTTTTTATTAATGAGACGGCAAGTCTTATAATTCTGTAAAATAAAGTGAATTAGAGTTGTAATGAGATGTATCTCGAGTTTTTGCGAACCATTTTATTTCTGGAGTCAAATGGTTCGCAAAAACTCGAGATACATATGAGATGATGTTCTTATGTTATGTATCGTTTATTCAATTAGATGTTAATGTGAATGAACCATAACTATGTAAACCTATTCCTAATAGATTGATCCCAAAATAACATATCCAAATTATAAGAAATCCTATAGAAGCCGCAAGTGCCGAATGTGTATCTTGTAAACTTTTATTTGTTCTAGTATGTGAATAAATCGCGAATATGATCCAAGTAATAAATGCCCAAGTTTCCTTAGGGTCCCAATTCCAATAAGATCCCCAAGCCTCATTAGCCCATACTGCTCCAGAAAGAATGCCTATGGTTAAAAAGGTAAAGCCTAAACAAATGACACGATAACTCCAATAATCTAAACGCTGAGTCAATTGATATTTGTAATAATTTCGAAATGAAATAAAAGAAGTGTTTTTAAAAACACTTCTTTTATCATTCAAATATTCGACTTCGCCAACGATAAATGATTTAATTACTAAATTCTTGCTTTTAAAAAACATATCGATATTTTTTCGAAATGTAACGACTAAAAGAGCGACTGATAATAATGATCCACATAAAAGAGCTGCATAGCTTAATAGCATCATACTTACGTGCATCATTAACCACTGAGATTGTAGAGCGGGTACTAATATAGCGGATTGATGCATTTCGGTTGAAAGACCCGACGTGGCGAAACCTTGGGTAAAAATAGCACTTGGCGCGGTTATTACGCTTAAATAATTTTTATTATTTCGTATTTTAGGAATCATATGAATAATGGAGAAACTCCATGAAAGGAATATTAATGACTCATATAAATTACTTAATGGGGAATGACCCGAATAAATCCAACGAATAACTAATAATCCTGTTATAGATAAAAAGGTAGCTATCATACCTCTTTCCGATGAATTGCGTAATTCTACGATTTCGTGGACTAATAAGGTTATAAAATGAATCGTAATCACAATTGAAATAATCGAAAAAGAGATATGAGTTAATATATGTTCTAAAGTTGCAAATATCATAAAAAGGGCGGGGGTTCTCCATTATAGAATTAAAATCTAGAATTAAATATATTATAGGATCCGCTGTGTCCCTTTTAGGGGATGCCGCCACTCGGACTCGAACCGAGATGCTCTAGCACTGCTTCCTAAGAACAGCGTGTCTACCAATTTCACCATGGCGGCTTATTTGAAATATTAATAAATAATAGTCAATTCATGTTAAATGGTCAAGATTCAAGGATTCAATATAGTTAGTAAACATTAGAACCGATGAAATAAAGACTTATTTAAATTAAGATTTGAATGTTTACTAAGTATCGCCGTAGGGTTTAGCTTTAAGAATCAACTTTCATGTATCTAGTTTAGAATGTAAAAATGGAGTTATACCAAGACAGTCAGAACTAAATAGTTTTGTTCCGGGTCGAGTTATAGAACTAAAAATCATCCTTTTTTATTTTTAGATGATTTTTTAATTAATGTATTGAAAATTAAAAAGATTAATTAAAAAAAATAAATGTCATATTTATCGTAATTTTATTCGAGGCATTTTTCTAATAATTTCGATATCTTAGTATCATTAATAATACTCTTCGTAATTTATTATAAATACTATCTAGTAACTATACTTCTAATTAGGTTTTGGGCTAGGCATATAACAAAAAACTTTTTCTCTATCAATTAAATTTTCACAATAGAAAATTTAATTGATAGAGAAAAATTTAGAATACTTAGTACTATACTAAGAGGCCAGTAAACATAAGAATTATTATTTACTATATAACACGCCACAGCAGTTAGTTCTAACTAATATCGATATTAATAAGTTCTTAATGGTATGTCGATTTAGATTATTCCAAAATTTTATTACTTGTTTGTTGCACAAAAAAACTTTTTGAATGCCCAGTGGAAACCGATTTAGCTAAAGAAAGAGCTTTTACTGCCGTTAAATATCCCTTCTTCTTCCAAATATTTCTACGAATACGTTTTTTTGATCGAGAAATACGTTTTTTTGGAACCGCCATTCAAAAACAAAATACTAATTTTTATTATTGTATGTGAAAGACATATATTTAGATCGTTTTTTCGTCATTATCCATACTTATCCCATGGATAATAAATACTTTGTTCAAAACCTGTAAAACATATCATAATAATATAAATATAATTATATCTAATTATATAATATATATGTAAATATGTAAAAATAAATATATACATATATACAAAATATACCAAAAGATTATGAATTATCTATACGTATCCATGTATATATACCTATGCCATATCACATATATATCTAGGGCTAAATGAAATAGATAATAATTTTTTTTTTTTTATTTTTTTTGTTGATTTCTTTTATTATTGTTCTTTTGGTTGGTGGATTTTAAACAATTAAATTTATAACAATAAAAAAACAAATATTTTTTTATGGAACAAACATATCAATACGCATGGATAATACCCTTTCTTTCACTTCCAGTTACTATGTCAATAGGATTTGGACTTCTGTTTATTCCTACAGCAACAAAAAATATTCGTCGTATGTGGGGTTTTACTAGTGTTTTACTACTAAGTATAACTATGGCCTTTTCGGCCAGTCTGTCTATTCAGCAAATAAATGGAAGTTTTATCTATCAATATTTATGGTCTTGGACTATCAATAATGATTTTTCCTTAGAGTTTGGACACTTGATCGATCCACTTACTTCTATTATGTTAATACTAATTACTACTGTTGGAATCATGGTTCTTATTTATAGTGACAATTATATGTCTCATGATCAAGGATATTTTAGATTTTTTGCTTATATGAGTTTTTCTAATACTTCCATGTTGGGATTAGTTACTAGTTCCAATTTGATACAAATTTATATTTTTTGGGAACTCGTGGGAATGTGTTCATATTTATTAATAGGTTTTTGGTTTACACGACCGGTTGCAGCAAGTGCTTGCCAAAAAGCCTTTATAACTAATCGTGTAGGAGACTTTGGTTTATTATTAGGAATCTTAGCTTTTTATTGGATAACTGGCAGTTTAGAATTTCGGGATTTGTTCAAAATAGTTAATAACTTGATCCATAATAATGGGGTTAATTCTACATTTGTTACTCTCTGCGCCTTTTTATTATTCGTCGGCGCAATTGCTAAATCTGCACAATTCCCTCTTCACATATGGTTACCTGATGCTATGGAGGGGCCCACCCCTATTTCGGCTCTTATACACGCTGCTACCATGGTAGCAGCGGGAATTTTTCTTGTAGCTCGGCTTCTTCCTCTTTTCAGAGTTATACCTTACATAATGAATTTCGTTTCTTTAATAGGCATAATAACAGTACTATTAGGAGCTACTTTGGCTCTCGCTCAAAGAGATATTAAAAGAAGTTTAGCCTATTCCACAATGTCTCAACTGGGTTATATTATGTTAGCTCTAGGTATAGGTTCTTATCGAGCTGCCTTATTCCATTTAATAACTCATGCCTATTCTAAAGCTTTATTGTTTTTGGGATCCGGATCCATTATTAATTCTATGGAACCTATTGTTGGATATTCACCCGATAAAAGTCAGAATATGGTTCTTATGGGCGGTTTAACAAGATATGTTCCAATTACAAGAACTACTTTCTTATTAGGTACACTTTCTCTTTGTGGTATTCCGCCTCTTGCTTGTTTTTGGTCCAAGGATGAAATTATTAATGATAGTTGGTTGTATTCACCAATTTTTGCAATAATAGCTTGTTTTACAGCGGGATTAACCGCATTTTATATGTTTCGAATGTATTTACTAACCTTTGATGGGCATTTGCGTGTTCATTTTCAAAATTATAGTAGTACTAAAAATAGTTCATTTTATTCCATATCTCTATGGGGAAAAGCAGTACCGAAAGTAGTCAATAGAAATTTCCTTTTATCAACAATTAATAATAAGGTCTTCTTTTTTTCAAAGGATACATATCAAATTAATGATAATATAAAAAATCGAATGCGATACTTGAGTACTTCTTTTATAAATAAATACACTTACATGTATCCTCACGAATCGGACAATACTATGCTATTTCCTCTTCTTATATTGACACTATTTACTTTGTTCATGGGATCAATAGGAATTGATTTTGATCAAGGAGTAGTAGATTTTGATATATTATCGAAATGGTTAACTCCATCGAGAAACCTTTTGAATAAAAATTCAAACTATTCTATGAATTGGTATGAATTTTTTACAAATGCAATTTTTTCAGTAAGTATAGCTCTTTTTGGACTATTTATAGCATCCATTTTATATGGGTCTGTTTATTCATCTTTCAAGAATTTGGACTTAATCAATTCATTTGTAAAAAGGGGTCCTAAAAGAATTATCTTGGACCAAATAAAAAAAGTGGTATACAATTGGTCATATAATCGTGGTTACATAGACATTTTTTATACTAGAGTCTTAATCATGAGTATAAGAGGATTAGCCGAACTAATTCAGTTTTTTGATAGACGTATAATTGATGGAATTATAAATGGGGTTGGGGTTGCAAATTTCTTGATGGGAGAAGGCATCAAATATATGGGAGGTGGACGAATTTCGTCTTATCTATTCTTGTATTTATCTTATGTATTAATTTTTTTATTAATCTTTTTATTTTATAATTATTTTATTTTATAATTATTTTATAATAAATTTTTAGGATACGTAAAAGATATTTTTTCTTTTCCATCACTTGGACATGTATAAAAAAAATATTGTGACATTTCATTTCGTACAGCATTTTCAAATAGATCATTTTTTATATATCTAAATGGACGATTCCATCGTTTATAATCGAAAAAAAAAGTCATAAGAGGTTTTTCAAACCGGAAATGGGCATGGGTCTTTTCTTTTTTTTCTTCTTTAAGTCTTCCCAATTCCCAATTCTCTTGATACCCATCAAGATAAGAATCTTCGTCAACAGGGCTATCCTTATAGGATGTCTCTTTAAAGTGGAATTCATCTTTTGTTTTTTCCTTTCCATTCACCCGGATCTCTTCCGTTTCATCTATTTTGTCCGGATCCTCTTTTTCTTCCGAACAAAGGGAAGGGTCTTCTTCGGTGGATCCCCCTTGTTCCTGTTTAGTCGCCTTCGTTTCGGAAGTTGTTTCTACATCGATTTCTTCCTCACTTTCTCCCTTTTCTTCTGTTTCTGAGGTTTCTTTCAGTTTCTTAGTGACAATAGGCGACGGCATTCTGCCTAAATAGTAGACACAGGTGATAAATAAGAGAATACTAAAGATTCGAGCCATATAATTTCTCAATTCTGACACAAGGTACTTATTAGATCGAATAGAATGATTTTGCCGTATCCAGACTAAGACCAATCCAACCCATTTCATGAATAAAATGTGACCAATTAACCAACCAACAAAACTACTTGTTACAAATAACATCTTATTGTTGCATCGAAACGTATAAATGTTGACTAATCTGGTTAACGTT